TCTAGTTACTTCGTTCTCTATTTCTATTTTGTAGAATCTTTAGGAAAAGAATTTCTGTCGAGCTAAAAAAATATGTCGATGTCTCTAGTAAACTAAAATAATCGTTTAATAGCTATTTTGCTTCAATCTCTACTATCTATACAAAACAAAAAAAAAATGGAAGATTTAGTTACGAGTAGAAATAAACTTTCTATATCTTTTTCCATAGATCCTTTACGCATACTCAAAAAATTCGGATTATTGATCCAATTCCAAAAACTTATGTTTCATAATTTTAGAACTTAATTTGTCAATTTAAAATTGATTCTTCTTGTATACAAATTACGATAATGTATATTATACCTCAAATCGTTCGTTGAGAGGTATAAAGGATTTAACCCCTTTAAGGAAGGAATAAAGTTTTTGATCGGGATATGAATCAAACGGGGGATCCCTTAACTATTAAGGGGTCCGTGGAACGAATCGCACTTTTACCACTAAACTATACCCGCTACAATACAATTATTGTATATAAATGTACCTTTTGTCGAACAAAGCAATTAGGCGTAAATTAAGAAATAGGAGCATAATATTATGATAATTAGAGTATTGATATATTTCTTAAGGAGGCTCCTAATGAAATTAAAAAAGGCGAAGGATCCAATTTCATTTTTTTATTTTGTTTTTTTTCTACAGCCGGGTTCTGGCTGTAGAAAAAAACAAAATAAAAACCCCAACAAATTCACTTTATTTTTCTTTGTTTCTGAAGTCACTTTCATCCACTAGCACTAAATCGTTAGGAGTAATTCATCTAATTGTTTTTTACAGATCTTAATTTATATATGAGATTTGTCCCTACTGCCCGTATCTAAAAAATCTTGTTTTTTTGAACATGAAGAAATAAAGAAGCCATTGCAATTGCCGGAAATATTAGGCCCACTAAAGGCACAAAAATGGAAGGTAAGTTTATCATAGAATGGGTACCTCTATTTACTATTTGTACCTGTTATATATAATTCCTGTTATATATAATTGTTATATTAATATTTTTAATATTCTTATTAATATTGTTCTAAAAATAGTCTATAATCACTAGAATTCATATATACTTATACTAAGTATATATGAATTCTAGTGATTATAGCTAAGTGAATATAGAATGAGTATAGAGTTTAATAAATCAATAATAAAATGGAATAAATAATATTAATAAATAATAGAATCATAAGTACAAATAAAATCTAATAAAAGAAAAAGAATGTAGAACTAAATAAATTGATTTCGTCTTCTATTTCCAGAAGAAACAAACATATGTATGATAATACACCTTTTTTCTTAGTACTCTTCCATTATTATCTTATTACTTTGCTGTTGTATGTTTTAATTTTAGATTTTTGTCTCATAATTTTTTTATTTGAAGTTAAAAAAAAAAAGAATTTTTGGTTTGGTTCTACCTTATTTTTATTTTTAATTTTGAGTCAAAGAAAAGAAAGCGTGAAACTGAAATAACTCACTCAGAACTCCCTTTAAAAGATTACGTGGTACGATTGAATCAAATAAGCCTTTATGGAATAAATATTCAGCCGCTTGTGAACCTTCGGGTACTGCCTTATTCAATGTTTGTTCAATCACTCTTTTACCTGCAAATGCAATGTAAGCATTAGGTTCAGCAATAATAATATCCCCCAACATGCCAAAACTAGCTGTCACCCCACCAGTAGTAGGAGATGTAAGGATCGATACATAGAATAACTTTTTATTTGTTTGATAATTATATAAAACAGAAGATATTTTAGCCATCTGCATCAAGCTCAAACTTCCTTCTTGCATACGTGCTCCTCCGGACGCACATACTAGAATAAGAGGTAAAAGTTTATTGGTAGCATATTCGACCAAACGGGTGATTTTCTCACCTACTACCGATCCCATACTACCCCCCATAAACTGAAAATCCATAATTCCAATTGCTACAGGAATACCATTTAGTTGACCTGTGCCTGTTTGAACAGCCTCAGTTAATCCTGTCTTTCTTTGATAAGACTCAATACGATCTTTATAAGGTTCCTCTTCTGAATGAAATTCAATGGGATCCATAGAGACCATGTCTTCATCCATAGGATTCCAAGTACCTGGATCAATCGAAAATTCGATTCTATCTGAACTGCTCATTTTCAAATGATATCCACAGTGTTCGCAAATATTCATTTTTGATTTAAAAAATTTTTTATAATTTAATCCATAACAATTTTCGCATTCAATCCACAAATGTTTGTATTTTTGAGTTTCATCGAGATTATTGGAACTTTCTATTCGAGTAGAATCAATATCATTTCTTTCATTCATGCTAGTTATTATACTAGAACTAAAATCCTCTTTTTCACTACTATTTCTGCTCTTACCATAAATGTAACTAGAAAAATAACGATCATTGAATTTGTCACTATCACTTAAAACGTAGCTATCCATACATATTTCAGAACGAAGATAACTATGAATGCAACTATTAATGTTATTATTCCAACTAAATTTAGTATCATACATGTAATGATCATCATCATTCTTAAAGACATTATTCAGATAGCTAGAATTGTTATAACTAGAAAAAAAACTTTCTGATTCACTTAGAAAAGAATGATCATTTTGAATCTTCAAAATTTTATTTTCAATATCAAAATATATGCAATAACTGTTCCTCTTATTATCCCTAACTAAAAAAGTTTTATCAGATAGGAAATTCCGGATGTTCCTGACATCTACAAAATAAGTAAAATAACTGTAACTAAAATTGTTACTATCATTCCAACTATGAGTTTTTTTATCGATATCGGTTAAAATTTTGAGGTATTCACCTACATTGGTATTTTCAATAGGACCAAAACTATCCATTGATTTACTTAATCCACACCTATATGCGAACTCCTTATTAAACAACATAGAATTGAACCACCATTTTTCCATACAGTTTTTTCCTCTATTTACAGGAAAATACAATAGATGAATAGTCATTCGATAAAAAAATCATTAAAATATTCTATATTTTAATATTCTATCTCATTTATTTACTATCAAATATATATATATAAATCCAATCACTAGGATTAGTAACTGATAATAATAACGAGCAAGTGGGTATTAAAATTTTTTTTGTAAGAACCGGGAGTATTATTTCACTATATAGATAATATAGATATCACTATATGTGCTGTAATTTTTTTTTTTTTTTCAATTTTCTATCTAATTATAAAAGAATATCTTTTAAAATAATATTAATATTCAAAATATTCTAAAAAAAAAATGATAAGAAAATAAATAATAAAAAATCGTAAATTCTATTTTAAATAAACAATAATAAATAAAAAAAAATCACCTTATGGGGGATTTATATACCCAATTACTTCATTTAGTGATTATTCATTTGCTTTTTCCTATATTCTATCTTTTATCTCTATCCATTTTTATTTTGAAAATAGAGAATAGTTCATTCATTTTTCTGGCTATAGAAAAGAACATTCTATGTAAACAACAAGAAATAAAAAACTACGTATGAATAGAACAAAAGAGCGGGGGGATAAAAGAGAAAAGAGTTCTATAAATCTATATACAAGTCATCCACACCCTCTTTTTTTTATTTCATTAATTGAATTTCGTTTGTTGATTAGGGTTAAGTTCCATAAAAACATCTGCAATATCCTGAACAGTTCCTGTAGGTTGAGCCCCTTTTTCAAGGAAATATAGAATAACAGGAATATTTAAATATGTTTTATTCTTTATTGGATCATAAAAACCCACTCTCCGAAGATCTCTTCCCTCTCTTCGGGATCGAACATCAATTGCAACGATTCGATAAACGGCTCATTGGGATAGATATAGATGAACAATGCACCCCCCCTAGAAACGTATAAGAAGTTTTATCCTCGTACGGCTCGAGAAAATTAAAAATTATATTTATGTATAAAATTCTGATGTCAAATATATCAATAAAATCATCAAATCAATTAAATTATAGTTTAAGTATTTTATTTTCTTTATGAAAATAAAAAAATAACTCCTCTTATTTACAACCCCATAACTCAAATTGTGAAATTCTCAAATAACTCAAAGGAAAACAAAGCCTTTAAGTATTTTTTATTTATTGAACGGTCTCTATCTCCTTTTCTTGCCTGTGCTTCTTTAGAATTTTTTTGTCTAATAGAATTGATGAGACAATTTGAAAAATGGTATTTACTTGTTCCAGGATCTTTTAGTTTTTTCTTGAATCATTGGGTTTAGACATTACTTCGGGAATCCTTAATCGTTTTAAAAATGGTAGCAACATACCATTTTTTTCTTTCTCTGAAAAAATCATACAAATATAAAGTGGATTCTCGCGGATACATTTTTGAACGAAATAGTTTTACCAATTCCAACAAATTTAATTTTATTATTCTTTTTTTTTTAACCTTGCTCGAATTGGATCCTTTCTATTTTTTTATCAAAAAGATACTTACGAAGTTGTTCTAATTTATGAATTTTCATTAACCTTAGATACTTGCCCCTGAGAAATGAATCAACTCGAGCTCCATCATTTAGTAATATTTACATCATCAATCCTTCTCCCTTTCCAAAAACAATAAGTTCTAGTAGAGCAGAACAAACGATGTCGAGTCAAGAACATCTCGATTTCTATATACTAGAAAAAAAATGGCGGATGTAAGAATCCACACCCAATCAAATCATGTCTTTCAAGTCGCACGTTGCTTTTTACCACATCGTTTCAAACGAAGTTTTACCATAACATTCCCTTAACTTGGATATAGTATGTAATTGATTCAATTATGAAATCGTGAATAGTCATTGATTCAATCGATATGGAATAATCTATCTTTTTTACTTCTAGGTTTTTCTTCTATATAACGGAATAATTTCCTAAAATTTATAATTTATAAAATATTAAAATAGAATGAAGAAAATGAAATTCAAATTCATTCGATATTGTATGAATAAATTTTCTACTCTCTTTTCTTTTTTTTGTTCTAAAAAAAAAGAAGAATAGAAAAAAATATTAATAATATAATTCTATAGAATTAGTTATCCACAATGATTACAATAAAAAAAACTTCGACTTGCTTTTGAATCCACATCTTCAGACGAATAATTCAAAAAAAAGGGGGGGTAATCTTTATTCTAATATACAATTTGTATTCAAATAGAATATACATAATGACTGGATATGTTCTGGGACGGAAGGATTCGAACCTCCGAATAGCGGGACCAAAACCCGTTGCCTTACCGCTTGGCCACGCCCCACTTTTGATTTGATACTAATAAACACTATTATTGATATTGGTTGTTCGTCAATTCGAGTTCCAAAATTTCTATAGAATAAATTGGTGCTAGGATTTTGATATGCTTAAATATAGAATAAAACTCAATTTATTGATCATTACATAGAATTCAATTAAAATATTATATGAAAATAGGATTTCTTCTAGTTTTGGATTTCAGAAAAATTCAGAATGAAAAGAAAAGATTGTGAATTGAATAAGTTCAAATCAAAGAAAGATTTTAGGGATCTGATCTTATTTGATTCATTCTTTTATTATTACTTATTAATATGTAATATTAATAAGTAATAATAAAAGATATACATATATATACAAATTACATAATACAATAAAAAAATGAAGATTCTAATTCAAAAAAAGCAAGAATTAAATTTATTTTCTTAAAGAACAAGATTTTTGTTATGCTTAACATCTTTAATTTGGTCTGTATTTGTATTCACCCCGTCCTTTATTTAAGTAGTTTTTTCTCAGCGAAATTGCCCGAAGCCTACGCTTTTTTGAATCCAATTGTAGATATTATGCCCGTAATACCCGTACTCTTTTTTCTCTTAGCTTTTGTTTGGCAAGCTGCTGTAAGTTTTCGATGAGATCCATAATTTGAATAATGTCCTAAAAGCAGTCATTCATAATTTATTCAAAAACAAAAATTCGAACATTTTAACAATTTTTAAGATCAGATAAGTCTTACAGTGTAAATTCTCGATTCGAATATTGAAATTTTTTGATAGACACAAAAAATCTCGACCATCTTATCATCTATGTTTTTTCCATTGAGAAATCCTAATCCTATTATTAAATTTAATTTGAGCCCACCACCAATAAATACCTAGATTGCGGATATGAAAGAAGATTTTGAGTAATAGGAATTATTAATAATGGTACGAAAATACTCGACTCTTACTCAAAATCAAATCCATTTCCTAATTTTTTTTATTTCCTCGAAATCACTTCATTTCTTAGAAACTTAACTTAATATTAAAGTAAAGAAAATATATAAGAGAATCTATTCTCTTTCTTTGTCGTTTTTTTTTTTAATTATCTTGGAGATTTTATAATGCTTACTCTCAAACTATTTGTTTACACGGTAGTGATATTCTTCGTTTCTCTTTTTATATTCGGATTCCTATCTAACGATCCAGGACGTAATCCAGGGCGTGAAGAATAAAAAAAAATTATTCTGTGTTTTCCTTGCTTGTGCTGGATTTTTCATTTTTTTTTTTATTTTTTTTAGGATTTTATCTATTTTACATCTTTAACTAGTAAATAAAAAAATCAAACAAACAACAAGGAAAAGAAAGAAGTTCCAAAGGTTCAAAAAAGAAATACCAAATCATCAATGGAAACGGAAAGAGAGGGATTCGAACCCTCGGTACAAAAATTTGTACAACGGATTAGCAATCCGACGCTTTAGTCCACTCAGCCATCTCTCCCCCATTGAAAAAATAGAAAATGACTATGTTTATGTTATATCGCATAAACAAAAAGAACAAAAAATGGGTCTTGAAAAAAAAAAGATCCAATCGACCTTTATATCTTATCTCTCTCTCTTTTTTTTTTTTATTATATTATTATATATAATAAAAAAAAAAAAGAGAGAGAGATAAGATATGTATTTTAGTTTTAATTTAATAAACCACAATTCAATTATAATAATTGCTTATGGTAATTTCGATATTTATAGTAATTTCTGTATTTTTCGATATTATTATAATACAAAACACAAATTTAATAGTATAAGATATGACCCTAATAGAACTATCAGAAGATCGAATGGTATACTTTGTAAGAGGGTCTCGAAGAAAAAGCAATTTCTTCTGGGCTTTTATTGTTTTTGGGGGTTCATTAGGATTGTTGTTGGTTGGAATTTTCAGTTATCTTGGTATGGATTTTTTATTTTTGGCTGAGGAAATTCTTTCTTTTCCATTTATTCCACAAGGGGCCACGATGTCTTTCTATGGAATCGCGGGTATCTGTATTAGTTCTTATTTGTGGTGCATAATTTTATGGGATGTGGGTGGTGGTTATGATATTTTCGATAAAAACGAAAAAGAAGTACGTTTTATGCGTTGGGGATTTCCTGGAAAAAATCGTCATATTATTCTCCGAGTACCTATGAAAGAAATTAAGTCCATTAGACTAAAGATAGCAAAAAAAGAAAAAGAGATTTTTACTGGTAACGTTAGTTATTATATTATCGCTTGTATGGATACCATAGAACAGGGACTTATCCCCTTAACTCGTCTTGAAGATAATTTGTATGTACAGCAAATTGTAGACAAAGCTGCAGAAATATCCAGATTCTTGGGTGTACCACTTTTGAATTCATAAGAATTTGATTCCACTCAAAATTGCATAAAAAGATGAAGAATTAACCTATTTTTTTAGTGTACCAATTGAAATATTTATAGACGGGACGCTCTTTAGTTCCGAAATCCTACTATAATAGTCATTACCCGAAGTGCTCTTTTGTGTATTCATGAAAAGGAGTAATTGATTCGATTTCTTATTTGATTTCTGTATTCTTTCTAAATTTTTTAATAAGGCAAGGAATAAAACTCTCGAATTGCAAATCAAATAAAAAACGCGGGAATAGAGTTTAGATTTCTATATACTATATAGAAGCTCTATGACTTGTAATAGAACTTATGCTTGATAGAAAGATTATTATCATATAGAGTAGTTGACGAATGAGGTGAAGTTAAGTTCATTAAAGACGAAAAATGGAAAAAAAGAAAGCATTCATTCCTCTTCTATATCTTACATCTATAGTCTTTTTGCCCTGGTGTATCTCTTTCACATTTAAGAAAAGTCTGAAATCTTGGTTTACTAATTGGTGGAATACTAGGCAATCCGAAATTTTCTTAAATGCTATTAAAGAAAAGAGTATTTTTAAAAAATTCATTGAATTTGAGGAACTATTCTTCTTGGATGAAATGCTAAAGGAATACTCGGAAACACGTCTAAAAAACCTTCGTACTGGAATCCACAAAGAAACAATCCAATTAATAAAAACGTATAACGAAGATCGTATCCATACGATTTTGCACTTATCAACAAATATAATTTGTTTCTTTATTATAAGTGCTTATTCTATTCTAGGTAATCAAGAACTTTTTATTCTTAACTCTTGGGTTCAAGAATTTCTATATAACTTAAGTGACACAATAAAAGCTTTTTCTATTCTTCTATTAACTGATTTATGTATAGGATTTCATTCGACCCATGGTTGGGAACTAATGATTGGTTCTGTCTATAAGGATTTTGGATTTGCTCAGAATGATCAAATTATATCTGGTCTTGTTTCGACTTTTCCAGTCATTTTAGATACAATTATAAAATATTGGATTTTCCGTTATTTAAATCGCGTATCTCCGTCACTTGTAGTGATTTATCATTCAATGAATGACTGACTGAAAAAACGATCCATTGGTCCAATTTTAATTAAAATTTGTTTTTTTTTTTTTTTTTTAAGCGAAACATTATAAAAAAAAATTGGACTTTTTCTTTATTTTATACCCCCATCAAGGGATTCCTTATATATTTCAGGAAACTAATTTCAGTAAATAACAGAATCATGGATAGGGAACTATGCCAGTAACCTACCTAATCTTATTGTAGAAGTTTTTAGGATTAATGATTAGACCATGCAAACTAGAAATGCTTTTTCTTGGATAAAGGAAGAGATTACTCGATCTATTTCGATATCTATTATGATATATATAATAACTAGAGCACCCATTTCAAATGCCTATCCCATTTTTGCACAGCAGGGTTATGAAAATCCACGAGAAGCAACTGGCCGTATTGTATGTGCCAATTGCCATTTAGCTAATAAGCCTGTGGATATTGAGGTTCCACAAACGGTACTTCCTGATACTGTATTTGAAGCAGTTGTTCGAATTCCTTATGATATGCAAGTGAAACAAGTTCTTGCTAATGGTAAAAAAGGGGCTTTGAATGTGGGGGCTGTTCTTATTTTACCGGAGGGTTTTGAATTGGCTCCTTCCGATCGTATTTCTCCTGAGATTAAAGAAAAGATAGGTAATCTATCTTTTCAAAACTATCGCCCTACAAAAAAAAATATTCTTGTGGTAGGTCCTGTTCCTGGTCAGAAATATAATGAAATCACCTTTCCTATTCTTTCCCCAGATCCCGCTACTAAGAGAGATATTCATTTCTTAAAATATCCTATATACGTAGGCGGGAACAGGGGAAGGGGTCAAATTTATCTTGACGGAAGCAAGAGTAATAATAATGTTTATAATGCTACAGGAGCAGGTATAATCAAAAAAATCATACGAAAGGAAAAAGGGGGATACGAAATAATTATAGTGGATGCATCAGATGGGCGTGAAGTGATTGATATTATACCTCCAGGACCAGAACTTCTTGTTTCAGAAGGTGAATCCATCAAACTTGATCAACCATTAACAAGTAATCCCAATGTGGGTGGATTTGGTCAGGGGGATGCGGAAATAGTACTTCAAGATCCGTTACGTGTACAAGGTCTCTTGTTCTTCTTGGCATCCATTATTTTAGCACAAATCTTTTTAGTTCTTAAGAAGAAACAATTTGAGAAGGTTCAATTGTCCGAAATGAATTTCTAGGCCTTCGGATTTATCAATATGGTAAGCTCATAAAAAGAACGAAGTTTTTGTTGATAATTCATGCAATTTTATTCTATATAATAAAAAAAA